CCATTTCGCCGTCCAGTAGCTACAACGGTTTTTTTAATCGGTACCATAGTAGCTCTTTGGTTAGGTATTGGAGCCACACTGCCTATTGATAAATCCTTAACTTTAGGTCTTTTTTAAATTGATTCATGAAGTATTTTCTTCATGAAGTATTTTGATGTAGATATGTCAGGAATGGTTACTTCAAAGTAATTAATAAAGTAATTATTCCTGACATAAATTATAAAAATTATATTTATATATTTTCAAGCTTCAAATAAATCGAAAAATTCATATTTCTTTCTAAAAAATAGCGATTCTTTGATAATCTTAAATAGAAAAATCTTTTTGAAAAAAAGTATCAAAAATTTTTATTAAATTCGTAATGAATTCTTGCCTTTGCTCTTTTTTAGGAAAGATTGAGATTAGAATCAAAATATTGTCAAAAAATAGAATTTGATGAAGATTTTTGATATAAGATTCCTTAAGAATTCTGGACACCTCCGGTGAAAATTTCAATTCTTTAATTTTCAAAAGATGGAATTTTTTGTTTTTCATTTTTTTCAAACCGGAAACGGGTTCTAATAGAATCCTGTACTCGAGATACCGGCATGAGATTAAAAATGGTTTATTCATCACATGAAGATCTGAAACAAAATTTCTGTATTTGTGAAGCCCTAAATAGTATTTAAAGATCAATATTATTTTATCGATATTCCAAATAATATCGGGATCGATCTCAAAACAGGAAACGTATTTCTCCAAAATTGACTTTAAGGAGTCAAGAAAAGCTGTTTGAGCCTGTGGCCACCAATAAGTTTCTTGGTTAAAAGCAGGAAGGCCCTTAAACAGATTAATTAACTTATAATTAGCTTCTTGAAGTGCTTCTTGAGGAGTCAAACTATCATTTGTGATTACGTCGAGAAATAGTATTCCCTTAGTCTCGCTGACCGGATCAAAAATTTGATCATCCGGGAAATAATCAAAATCTGATTTTACCTCTAGGATAGGACAGGTCTAAATACAGTATCGATGGAATAAAGTAAAAGAGAAATCTTCATCCGTTAAATGAGTAAAATCTGATATACGATTCACTTTGATACTATCGTTTAGCAGACCATCCTCATTAAGAGTTAACTTGTCTAACTTTGTTGAAACAATATCGATGCGCTCACCAATATCGTTTTCTACGATTAAATCGATTTTTCAATCGATTGGTTCTTCTTCAGTTCTAGAAAAAATTTATTGCTGCTTGTTCACAATTGCAAGAAAATTAGGTACATTTAGACTTTCCGCAATTATAAGCCGCGGACTATTCTGCGAAACGTATAAATAAAGTTTTTGAACTTTATCAAAGCATTGACCCCTAAAAACAAGAGATTTTAGATTGTTCAAAATCTTTGGGATCGATTCTCTGATCCCTGGGATCCTACTATCCCGATCAAAAAATTTTTGTTCCTTTTTGAATCTAAAAGGAACATGTGTGACACGTGACTCTTTTATTTCAGTTAAAAGAACTTGTTGAACCGCGTTAACAAAAATTTTAGCTTTGTTCTCACTCACATCAGTTAACCAAAATTTACCTACCCACAGAGTGAAAAGTTTTTTTCTTCCAACATAAGTTTCCATTCTCAATTTTGTTGCATATTAGACTGCCCCTCCCAAGACATAATATAATAATAGATAAAGGCATAATAATATATCAATTTTTTTTTATTCATTTTGATTCAAAATGAATCTTTTTTCCGTCTAGGGTCAATCAATGACAAAACGCATTACTCTAATATATCAAATATCAATTATAATGGCTTTTACTACTATGTATGAAACCACGATTCTTGCTTTTCTCCCCATTCTTAAATAAAGAATTGGATATTCATTCAAAAAAAATAGTGGGTTCCATCGTTTCTATGGTTACCTCTCAAACGGCGAGGTCCTCTCTATACACCGGAGCTTCTTTTTTCAATTAATCAAAAGATTTTTTTTAAACACGTCTTCTTTTAGGGGGCCGGCATCCATTATGTGGCAGAGGTGTTACATCACGTATGAAACTTAATTTTACACCACTATGAACAACGCTTTTTAATGCTGCAGCTCTTCCAGGACCGGCACCGTTTATCTTAATTGCTGCTCCTTTCATACCCTGTTTCACTACCATATAAATAGCATTTCTTGTTGCGGTTTGGGCAGCATAGGGTGTTGGTTTTTTTGGACCTTTGAATCGAGAAGTACCAGCGGAATCCCAAGAAACTACCTGACCCTCAAAATCTGTAACAGTTATAATGGTATTGTTAGAACTTGCTTGAATATGAATAAGTCCTTTTTGTATTTTACGTCGTATAGTTCTAAGTAAACGAAAACGTTTGGAAGATAAACGCCGATTCATGCGTGGAGCAGAAATTCTTCGTGTAGGTTTTTTCATATTTTATTATTTTTCATAAGTATAAGTTCAAAATTCAAAGTAAGAAAAGATACGGAGATATCCATTTCATATTCAAAAAGATCCTTTCTTTTTTTTTGAATCTCAACCCAACTTCATTCAAATTCTAAAAAAACTAGCAAGTAACATAGTTAGCATAGCAATTATAACAAAAAATCCAAAAAGAAATAAAAAAAAAAAAAAAGAAAGCGATTGATTAGCGCAGTATCAATAAAAAAACAAATAAGAATTTGAAAAAGTTCTTTACTAGAATCCAAAAGTTTTTATTAACAAAAAATTTGAGAATTTCTTGAGAATTTGCCTCTTGAATTCTAGATATTGTTCTTCTACGATGCTCCTAATATTGCTTCTGATTGATAATCCATTCGGATACAAGTATACTGATTTTCTTATCAGTGTAAACTCTTTCCATTATTTATTGTATCGTGGTTGATTCTTCTGATTTTATTTATTTTGATTTTTTCAAATTGTCTATATCATAAAAATAATCATAAAGTTTCGAGAATTCACGATTGAATTCTTATCTTTCTTTTTTAGGAAAGAATAAGGTTAGATTATCTATATTGTCAAAATAAAGAAGATCCTTCATGTTGTTGATACCAGATTCCTTAAGAAGTCTGGATACCCCTGGTGTAAACAATTTCTCAATTGGATAAGTACGGAATTTTTCTTTATTTTCCATCTTTCTCAAATGAGAAATAATGTTGAATAGTATGGATTCTCTTATTTTTTTAACGATCGAAAGTATATTTTGTGATTCCTCAGATTCTGTTGATTCTTCTGATTCTTGTGATTCCTCAGATTCTGTTGATTATCCTGATTCTTGTGATTCTTCAGATTCTGTTGATTATCCTGATTCTTGTGATTCTTCAGATTCTGTTTATTCTTCTGATTTTATTGATTTTTTTCAATTTTGATTAGCATCTTCATCATAAGCAGAAGCAAAGTTTTTTTCTTTTTTTTTTCTATTTCTGCTTTTGTTTCTATATCCAAATTTTTTCGTTGCTCTTCCATTTGCTCTTGACTTTGCTCTTCATTAATTCCTCTTGATTAATTCCTCTTTAATCATCTTATTGAATTCCTCCTTCATTTTTTTAATGATATTATGTTCATTTGATTTATTTTATGTATTAAAAAAAAATATTATTTCTTCTGATTAATCTGATTCTTTTGATTCTTGTTCCTCTTGATCTGAATCTAGTTCTTCTTCATCGAAATATGGAACAGGATTCCCTTTAGAGAAATATTTCTAAAAACATTTCATTATTATATCTCCTAGCCGTTCATCTTTGACTTTTGTTTCCAAAAGTCTTTCTTCTTTCTATTCTAAAAAAAAAAAAAAAAAAGAATTTCTTCTTTCTAATCTTTCATCCTATTCATATGAATATGTTATTTCGAATTCTCTTTTAATTTCCATTAAACGTGTTTTCATTAAAAAATCTAATGAATCTAGTTCTTCTTCATCGAAATCAGGACTCTCCGGCCGATTCTACCCTAATCCTAGAGAAATAGACTTAGAAAAAACCCAGTTCCTACTCCCAAAAATAATACTAGTCCTTTTCCTCACGTTTTCGGATGATAGAAAAGGGTTTTTGAAGATGAAAGTCATCGGTTCAAATCCAAGGAAGTTTTCTATTAAACTCCAATTTTATGTTTTGTTTTTCAAAAGAACTCTATTTTTTTTAAGAAAAAATGAGCCCTCATTAACTAGTCATAATATCCAAACACATATTATAGTATAAAATATAGTATAAAAAAAAAAAATAACACATATAAATTAAATAAAAATAGAGAGAACCTAGGATAGAATCAAAAATTTGATTGATCATTTTACAGAATATAATTAAGATATTGTATGAAAGTAGAAATCCTTGCATTCTCATTTGAAAATGAGAGTGGAGAACAGGATTTTGGATTTGGGAAAATCCTAAAGAAGGATTTTCCAATCTGTTTTTCTCATTTTTTCCTTATCTTATAATATAAAAACAATTAATAAAATTATCTAATCTACAAGAACGAAATTTTTTTATGCTTAATATCTTTAGTTTAATTTGTATCTGTCTTAATTCTGTCCTTTATCCGAGTAATTCTTTCTTCGCCAAATTGCCTGAAGCTTATGCGATTTTCAATCCAATTGTCGATGTTATGCCTGTTATACCTGTACTCTTTTTTCTCCTAGCTTTTGTTTGGCAAGCTGCTGTAAGCTTTCGATAAAATATGAAATTCTTTAATAAATCAATTCAAAAATGGATATTAAAAAACGTCTTATATTCTAGTTACTTCCAGAATCAAAATGAATATGCAATTAATCATTACAACAATAAATTGGGATCAGCTTTTTTATCTGTCTATTCTGATCTTCCAATGAGTGCAAACCTTTTTTTTTTTCGAAACGAAAATAGTTAATTCTTAAATTAAGATAAAAAAGTCGAAAAAAAAAAAAAAAAAGATTCTTTCTCATATTTCATTTTTAAATAAATAAGAAAACAAGGGTTTTTTTATCGTAAGAAGAGGTAATTTATTCCCTTAAAAACAAAAAAAAGATCTTGGAGATTTTATAATGCTTACTCTCAAACTTTTTGTTTACACAGTAGTTATATTCTTTGTTTCCCTTTTTATTTTCGGATTTTTATCTAATGATCCAGGACGTAATCCTGGGCGTGAGGAATAAATTTTTCGTTTTTCTTCATTTTTTTTTAATTAATTTTTCAATAATTTTCATATGATAAAATCATATGAATCAAAATTCCTCTAAATCCAAAAATACTAAATCATAATAGAGAGCGGAAAGAGAGGGATTCGAACCCTCGGTACAAATAACTCGTACAACGGATTAGCAATCCGCCGCTTTAGTCCACTCAGCCATCTCCCCAAATGCATTAAAAATCGCAGATTTTGATCTGCGCTGTGATGTGATATATGAAATAGAAAAATCCTCGTTTTTTTATTCTATTTGATTAGAAAGAAAAAGGAAAACTTTATTAGGAAATTTATTTTCCTATATTATATTCTTCAATATATATTATTCAAATTCATATATACTCATAAAAAAAAAAATGATTTTGAATTTTTCACTTTCTTTGCAATGAATTCAATGAATTAATACACAAGATATCGAAGTATAAAAGCAAGATATGAAAGTATAAAAGATAGAAAGAAAAATATCGAAATATTTCTAGTTTTATTATAAAAATTGTCTTGATAATAAAACTAGAAATATTTCGATAATGATTAAAAAAAAAATTTTCTTCAATTTACTTATTTTTTTATTTACTTATTTTATTTGTTTTAGTTAATTTTATTTTTTACAGAAGATTTATTACCCCAGCGTGATCTGGTTAAATACTAGATCAAGCCTTTCCTTCTCTACTCTTAGTTCAAGGAATCCCTCATGGATCATAAGGATCCAATGTTTTTATTTATTTTTTTTTTTATAAAAAACAAATTAATATATTTTATTAATTTCTATTTAATAAAATTAATATGTTTAATTTAAACAGCAATAACAAGAAAAATTCGAATTTTCATATTTATGTTCTCTTCTCATACCTAAAAGTATGATTATTACTAAATAGAATTCTTTTTGTATTTTATATCCTTTTTTTCTTTTTTCAAATCAAAGATGACTCTTGATTAATTAGTCAGAAATCAAAACATGTGATAACATTTTATATAAGAAATATATTCTTATATATTTTTCTATTTTTTTTTTTAATATTTTGAAAATATTTCGATCGAATCGAATAGAATTCTATTCGAATTAGAATTCATTTTCTATTCCATAAATCTTCTTACTTTATTTTACTTTATTTCAATTTAAGAGAATTTTTTCCAATTGAGAAGAATTACTATATTATCAGATAAGATCTATTTAGATCTTAGATAAATTAAGATCTATCTAATAAAATGTGTGGGATTAGAAAAATGAAAAAAATAATAAACATATCAAAAATCTATCATTTTGATAGTCGACCTTTAATAAATCCTTCATATATATATATATATCTGGAATAAAACGCTATTATTTAGTAATGATAATGACTTCTTATCAAACAAGAAATGTAACTAACAAATAACCTAACCAGAGGTTTTTATGTTATTTAAACTTATGTTTTTAATTGAATACTTTTTATGAAAAAAGTGGAACTTTATTGATTTTTTTTATTTGATTGATTCTCTACTTTTGTATTTGATTGATTCTCTACGTGGAGACGAAATACATGGCAAAACCATAATTGTCACAATTCGCTATCTTTATCTATTTATTCGACAAATGATGTATTTATATACCATAATGAATATATAGCGGGTATAGTTTAGTGGTAAAAGTGTGATTCGTTCTATTGAAAATCCTACTATAGTTAAGGGATCCTTCAGTTTCTTTCTAAGATCAAAAAAAATTTTTCTATTTATAAAATAAGGTTTCATCCTTATCCTCTCAATAGATATTGTGTTTGAGGAAACATATACATTATCACGATTCTTATTCAAAAGCTATTTGAATTGAAATTGAATAATCAAGAGATTATGGATATTAAAGTCGTGAAGCATAATTTTGAATTGGATTGAACTATATCCAGTTTATACAAAGTATAAGTAAAGGATCTATGGATAAAGAAAGATGCAAAAGTTGATTTCCAATCGTAACTAGATCTTCGATTTTTTGATTAGAAAAAAAAATTTTTGAAGCAAAATAGCTCAAAAATGATGGTTCTAATTTGCTAGAACCATGAACATATTCTATATTCAGCTCGGTAGAAACTCAATTCTTTTCCTGAAGATCATACAAATAAAAATAGAGAACGAAGTAACTAGACTAGAGAAATTTTCTTTTTTATAATTTCTCTCTCTTCTTCAGAGGGATCATCTAAAAAGCAGATAATTTGAGATACATTAAGACAGAAAAGCTGACATAGATGTTATGGATCTGATGTATTCTCGGTGAGAATACATCAATCAATCTTCCATAAAGGAGCCGAATGAAAAAAAAATCTCATGTTCGGTTTTGAATTAGAGACGTTCAAAATGATCGAGCAACGTCGACTATAACCCCTAGCCTTCCAAGCTAACGATGCGGGTTCGAT